GCTTTTTTGTTTAAATATAAACAAAACGAATCGCTTTCTAGATGATCCTTCTAGAAGAAGGTCATTTTAACAATCTTTCTAGTTACTTCGTTCTCTATTTCTATTTGAGAGGATCCTAAGGAAAAGGGTTTTGCCAACGAGCTAAAACAATATGTCGATGTCTCTAGTAAACCAAAGTCATCGTTGAATAGCTATTTTGCTTCAATTTATTTCTTTAGAAATCGAAAAGAAAAGCGAAGGAAGGTTTAGTTACGATTATAAATTTACTTTCTATCTTCACCCATGGATCCTTTACTCATACTTATTCAATTGTAAGTCTTGATCCAATTCAAATTCTGTTTCGCAATTTCATAATCCAACTTTTTAAATTTATAAGTGACTCGGGGATAGAAATCACGAGAATGTGTAGTTTTTTTCTCGAATTGCTCATTTGAGAGGTAAAGGATTAAATCCTTTTAATTTGAAGAAATAAAGTTTTTAATCGGAATATGAATAAAACCGAAAGACCCTTTAACTATTAACTATTAACTATTAACTATTAACTATTAAAGGGTTAAAAGAACGAATCACACTTTTACCACTAAACTATACCCGCTACAATATGATTATTATATACAAATGGACTTTTTGTCGAACAAGAGAATTGAGCATGATTAAGATAGGATTGTTAAATTAAAGAATAATCAAAATAAGCGTTTTTCATGGGGAGATAAAAATTTAATGAGATTCGGAAAAAAAGTTTCATTTAATTTAAATTACTAAAGTTTTCTCTTTTGGTGAACAAGTTTTGATAGATATAGATCGCAAAAACACTAAAATCAGAACACAAAAATGCATTGTGGAAGAATCGATAGTTTTTAGTTGGGAAAATAAAAATATAAAACAATAAAGAATGTAAATAGTCTTTCTTCTTTTTGTTGTTGCTTGAAGATAAGATATTTAATTGATTAAAACAATAATTTTTTAATTTAAAAATTATAAATTATATTTATATTAAAATATATAAATAATATAAATAGAAAAGCAAAAGTCTTTTTGTTTTCAAATCAGATAAATCATTAATTATCTATAATTCGTTGGGCCAAAAAAAGGCCCGGCTAGGTACTGACCAGGCCAGGCCATCAGAATAAGAAGGGCTTTTCGAACAAAATCAACACAAAACAAGGAGGTCGTCCTTATTTTTATTTATTTAGGTTGTTGGCACTTTCCAGCCCTTCCCTTTCGATAAAGGAAATTCCTGATTTGTCGATCTCTCTACATATACATATTATACATATATATAGCAAAGAAGAGAGATAGCAAAGAAGAGAGATAAAAAAAAAACTCCTGACATTATGGGTAATGTAGTAATTAGCTTTTTCAATTGGGAGAGATGGCTGAGTGGACTAAAGCGTCGGATTGCTAATCCGTTGTATGAGTTATTCGTACCGAGGGTTCGAATCCCTCTCTTTCCGTTTCCGTTGATGACTTGATTTATTTTTTTTTTCAAATTTTGAAAATCTTAGTTAAACGTGTAGAATATAGATAAAATCCTAAGAAGATTTGAAAATTAATCAAAGAAAACCCTTAGGATCTTATTCTTCACGTCCGGGATTACGTCCCGGATCATTAGATAGGAATCCAAAGATAAAGAGAGAAACAAAAAATATCACTACGGTATAAACGAAGAGTTTCAGAGTAAGCATTACACAATCTCCAAATTATTTTTTGGGAAAAAAAAGAGAATAGATCTTCCATTTTTCTACCACATATCCTATTGTTTTTTTTCTATAAATAGAAATTCATTTTTACAAAACAAATGCATTTGTTTTTCATTAACAAAAAATATCTTTCATCTCGAAATTAGATATTGTGGTAGACCCTAAATAGGGTTAGGGTCTTTTGCTGCAAAAGGGGTCAAAAAATGAAGAGAAGAAATGGGTGGTAAGCCGGCCACTAGCTCAATGTTCGAATCGAGGGTTCATACTCTAAAACTTATCTGATTTTTTCAATTGTTATAATTTTTTCTCGAAGAAATCATGTATTTTCTAGGATATTATTAATATTATTATATATTATTATTATATATTATTAATTGAATTATTAATTAAATTAATTAAATTATTAAGGATTTCATCGAAAACTTACAGCAGCTTGCCAAACAAAAGCTAAAAGAAAAAAAAACAGAGGTATAACTGGCATAACATCTACGATTGGATTCAAAAAAGCATAGGCTTCGGGCAATTTTCCGAAGAAAAAACTACTCGAAGAAGGGGAAGAATTAATACAAATACAGATTAAACTAATGATATTAAGCATAACAGACATTTTTGTGTTCTTGGAGATAATTACATTTTGGTTGGGTTTTTGATATAAGGAAAAAGGAAGAAAGTCAGTTACGGTAGATAAAAAATCCTTCTTCTTTTTGAAGCCACCCAATCACAAAATCCTCCAATTCTCAACTTAAAGGAGAATAGAAGAAATCATACTTTCATACAATATCTTAATTGAATTCTATGTAATGATCAATAAATTTAGTTTGAATTCTATATCTATATGTATCAACATCCTACTACCCGGTTATTCTATAGATATATAGATATTTGGGCTGGAGTTGACAAACAACCAATACCAATTTTATTGTTTCTTAGTTTAGATTATAAATTGAAATGGGGCGTGGCCAAGTGGTAAGGCAACGGGTTTTGGTCCCGCTATTCGGAGGTTCGAATCCTTCCGTCCCAGAGGATTTTTATGATATTGCTATTCCTATTATTGATATAGATAATGGAGTAGTCAGGAGTAAATCAGTATTAATTTTAATATCTGTTCGAATCTCATTAACAAATAATCAAGTTCCATAACATATGTTTTATAACATATTTTTTTATGTTATGGAGCCAATGTATTTTTTTTTTCTATTTCATTTTTTAGGTATTTCGTGGTTGACTCTAATGAAAAATTGTAAATCTATGGAACGATTGAGGCAGGGATGATTTATCCTATTCTTTTTATTCACTTTATGACAAGATTTGATTATTGAAATATTACTCAACCCTATCCCTATGTTAAACAAAATACATATAAACATATAAAATGAGGAAATATTTAGCTTATATGGTATATATGTATCGTTCTATTTCAATGCAAATAATTTTTATATTTTTCTTTTAGTAATCAGATGAAAAGAATAAAGATTAAAATCTTTACTTATATCATTTTTTGATCCACTTGCGAAAAAAAAATTTGATTATTTCTTCTTTATCTTTGATCTATTTATCTATTTTAAATCAGTGATGAGTCAAGGAAAGACTTATCGGATTAAACATGTTGCTTATTGGCAAATTTCCTTCAAAGAGGATAGTATTTCTAAATAGGAAACTTTTTCAATTATAGATATTTTTTTATAAATACTTTATTAATATTAATGATTGATTGTCAGTTGAATCTTTGGTATTGAAAAAGTAGGAAATAGTATAATCTATCCTATTTAGTCGCTTGAAGATGCAGAGTCAATAAGTTATTCGTTTATAATTATAGTTATAATTATATCTTCTTTCTACTTTCTATTATTTTGTATTATATAGATACTTTTTATGTATGTTAAAATATATTTATGGATGTTAACGATCTTGTCTTGCTAAGACTTTTTCATAAAAATCGTTCCACATACAGATATCACATCCTATTCTTATTTTAAAATAATAAAATCAAAAGTCTAGATTACGATGTTTATGTACAACTGAACCAATGACTATTCATGATTCCATAATTGAATCAATTCCATACTGGTTCCAAATTAGAGGAATGTGATGGTAAAACTTCGTTTGAAACGATGTGGTAGAAAGCAACGTGCGACTTGAAGGACACGATCCATTGTGGATTTTTAGATCCACCATCTTATTTTCGATTTATCGAGGAATGAAGATGCTCTTGTCTCGACATTGTTTGTTCTGTTACACCCGAATCCTTTGGTTTTTTGTTGGGTTGTAAATTGTCTACGATGGAGCTCGAGTCGAAAAGTCGAAAGGATTAATTCATTTCTGGGGGACAAGGATCTAGGGTTAATGCCAATCAATCAATTGGGACAACTTCGTAAACGTATCTTCTATATAGAATAATAATATAGAAATAAAAAGGATCCAATCCAATTTCAACAAGTTTTGTTTTTAAATTGGAAACTTGTTGTGGTTGATCAAACTTTTTCGATTCAAAGTGTATTACACAGGAATCAACTGTACATCGGATTCTTTGATAGAAATAAATAAAATTTCAAATATTTCCAATTCAAATGAAAGGGTATGTTGCTGCCATTTTGAAAGTATTAAGAAGCACCGAAGTAATGTCTAAACCCAATGATTTAAAATAAAGATTAAAGGATCCAAGAACAAGTAAACCCATTTTAATTGTCTCGACAGTCTCAATAACTGGATCGTCGAAATCTAATTTTAAACGAGACAAAAAAAGCGGGTAAAGACAACTCAATAAATGAAATTGACTAAAGAGAAGAATTTCCTTTTGAGCTATTTGAGAGTTATTCAACTTGAGTTATGAGTACGAATGGTTTCTTTAAAATTTTCAGGAAGGACAAAAAACGAATGAAATTAAAATATAATTGATTTTCTAGGTTCATTCGAATCAAATCATTTTTTCTCGAGCCGTACGAGGAGAAAACTTCCTATACGGTTCTAGGGGGGGTATTGTTCATCTACATCTATCCCAATGAGCCGTCTATCGAATCGTTGCAATTGATGTTCGATCCCGAAGAGAAGGAAAAGATCTTAGAAAAGTGGGGTTTTATGATCCAATGAAGAATCAAACTTATTTAAATGTTCCTGCTATTCTATACTTCCTTGAAAGGGGTGCTCAACCTACAGTAACTGTTCAGAATCTTTTAAAGAAAGCAGAAGTTTTTAAAGAACTTCCGTCTAATTAAACCAAATTCAATTAAATTTAAAGAAATACCAAGGGGGGGTAGCGACTTATATATAACTTTGTATAATTTTTCTTTACTAGTTTTTTTG